AATGAATGGGAAGATCGAAAAGTTGGAAGAAGAAAGGATTTTTTGCTTAGACGTATGGAATTGGCTAAGCATTTTATTCGAACAAATATAGAACCAAAATGGATGGTTTTGTGTCTATTACCAGTTCTTCCTCCTGAGTTGAGACCAATTTATCATATAGATGAGGATAAATTGGTGACCTCGGATATTAATGAAATCTATAGAAGAATTATCTATCGGAATAATACTCTTACAGATCTATTAACAACAAGTATAGCTACGCCAGAAGAATTAATAATATCTCAGGAAAAATTGCTACAAGAAGCAGTGGATGCACTTCTTGATAATGGAATCTGCGGACAACCAATGAGAGATGATCATAACAGAGTTTACAAGTCGCTTTCAGATGTAATTGAAGGCAAAGAAGGAAGAGTTCGCGAGACTCTGCTTGGTAAACGCGTCGATTATTCAGGGCGGTCAGTGATTGTCGTGGGCCCTTCACTTTCATTACATCGATGTGGATTGCCTCGCGAAATAGCAATAGAACTTTTCCAGGCATTTGTAATTCGTGACCTAATTAGAAAACATCTTGCTTCGAACATCGGAGTTGCTAAGAGTCAAATTCGTAAAAAAAAACCGATTGTATGGGAAATACTTCAAGAAATTCTGGATGACCATCCTGTATTGCTGAATAGAGCGCCTACTCTGCATAGATTAGGCATACAGGCATTCCTCCCCATTTTAGTAGAAGGGCGCGCTATTTGTTTACACCCATTAGTTTGTAAGGGCTTCAATGCGGACTTTGACGGGGATCAAATGGCTGTTCATGTGCCTTTATCTTTGGAGGCTCAAGCAGAGGCACGTTTACTTATGTTTTCTCATATGAATCTTTTGTCTCCAACTATTGGAGATCCCATTTCTGCACCAACTCAAGATATGCTTAGTGGACTCTATGTCTTAACGAGTGGAAATCGTCGGGGTATTTGTGTAAATAGGTATAATCCGTGTAATGGTAGAAACTATCAAAATGAAGATAATAACTATAAGTATACAAAAAAAAAAGAACCGTTTTTTTGTAACGCCTATGATGCAATTGGAGCTTTTCGGCAAAAACGAATCAATTTAGGTAGTCCTTTGTGGCTGCGGTGGCGACTAGATCAACGCGTTATTGCTGCAAGAGAAGCTCCCATTGAAATTCACTATGAAGCTTTGGGGACCTATTATGAGATTTATGGACACTATCTAATAGTAAAAAGTATAAAAAAAGAAATTCTTTATATATATATTCGAACCACTCTTGGGCATATTTCTCTTTATCGAGAAATAGAAGAAGCCATACAGGGGTTTTGGCAGGGCTGTTGTAATTCTATGCTACCAGCGGGAATTCGAGTCTCGCCGGGTTAACTAGGACTATAAAATTGCGGAATTTCTACGTGAATCAATATCTAGAAAAGGAAGTTGTCCAATCACTGACTCAAACCCATTGTCAAATTCTACTCAGCGCAATATGGAGGTACTGATGGCAGAACGGCCCACTCAGGTCTTTCACAATAAAGTGATAGACGGAACTGCCATGAAACGACTTATTAGTCGATTTATTGATCACTATGGAATCGGATATACATCACATATCCTGGATCAAGTAAAGACTCTGGGTTTCCGACAAGCTACCGCCGCATCCATTTCATTAGGAATTGATGATCTTTTAACAATACCTTCTAAAAGATGGCTAGTTCAAGACGCTGAACAACAAAGTTTTATTTTGGAAAAACACCATCATTATGGGAATGTACACGCGGTAGAAAAATTACGTCAATCGATCGAGATCTGGTATGCCACAAGTGAATATTTGCGACAAGAAATGAATCCTAATTTTCGGATGACCGATCCTTTTAATCCAGTCCATATAATGTCTTTTTCGGGAGCCAGAGGAAATGCATCTCAGGTACATCAATTAGTAGGTATGAGAGGATTAATGTCGGATCCCCAAGGTCAAATGATTGATTTACCCATTCAAAGCAATTTACGCGAAGGACTCTCTTTAACAGAATATATTATTTCTTGCTACGGAGCCCGTAAAGGAGTTGTGGATACCGCTATCCGAACATCAGATGCAGGATACCTCACGCGCAGACTTGTTGAAGTAGTTCAACACATTGTTGTACGTCGAACAGATTGTGGCACCGTCCGAGGTATTTCTGTAAGTCCTCGAAATGGAATGATGACCGACAGGATTTTTATCCAAACATTAATTGGGCGTGTATTAGCGGATCATATATATATAGGTTCGCGATGCATTGCTACTAGAAATCAAGATATTGGGGTTGGACTTGTTAATAGATTCATAACTTTTAGAGCACAACCAATCTCTATTCGAACCCCCTTTACTTGTAGGAGTACATCTTGGATTTGTCAACTATGCTATGGCCGAAGCCCAGCTCACGACGACCTGGTCGAATTGGGAGAAGCTGTAGGTATTATTGCAGGTCAATCTATTGGAGAACCAGGTACTCAATTAACATTAAGAACTTTTCATACCGGCGGAGTATTCACAGGGGGTACTGCAGAACATGTCCGAGCCCCTTCTAATGGAAAAATAAAATTCAATGAGGATTTGGTTCATCCGACACGTACACGTCATGGACATCCTGCTTTTCTATGTTCTAGAGACTTGTATGTAACTATTGAAAGTGAAGATATTATACACAATGTGTGTATTCCGCCCAAAAGTTTTCTTTTAGTTCAAAACGATCAATATGTAGAATCAGAACAAGTCATTGCTGAGATTCGCGCGAGAACATCCACTTTGAATTTGAAAGAGAAGGTTCGAAAACATATTTATTCTGACTCAGAAGGCGAAATGCACTGGAATACCGATGTGTACCATGCACCTGAATTTACATATGGTAATATTCATCTCTTACCAAAAACAAGTCATTTATGGATATTATTAGGGGAGCCCTGGAGATCCAGTCCAGGTCCCTGTTCGATCCACAAGGATCAAGATCAAATGAACGCTTATTCTCTTTCTGTTAAGCGAAGATATATTTCTAACCCCTCAGTAACTAATAATCAAGTGAGACACAAATTTTTTAGTTCGTATTTTTCTGGTAAAAATCAAAAAGGAGATAGGATTCCTGATTATTCAGAACTTAATCGAATGACATGTACCGGTCGTTGTAATCTCAGAAATCCGGCCGTTCTCGAGGGGAATTCGGATTTATTGGCAAAGAGGCGAAGAAATAGAGTCATCATCCCACTCGAATCGATTCAAGAGGGCGAGAACCAATTAATACCTTCTTCAGGTATCTCAATTGAAATCCCCCGAAATGGTATTCTCCGTAGAAATAGTATTCTTGCTTATTTCGACGATCCTCGATATATAAGAAAGAGCTCGGGACTTACTAAATATGAGACTAGAGAACTGAATTCAATCGTTAATGAAGAGGAGTTGATTGAGTATCGAGGAGTCAAGGTATTTTGGCCAAAATACCAAAAGGAAGTAAATCCGTTTTTTTTTATTCCCGTGGAAGTCCACATTTTGGCCGAATCTTGTTCCATAATGGTACGGCACAATAGTATTATTGGGATAGATACACAAATCACTTTAAATAGAAGAAGTCGGGTAGGTGGATTGGTCCGAGTGAAGAAAAAAGCAGAAAAAATTAAACTAATAATCTTTTCTGGAGATATCCATTTTCCTGGAAAGACAAACAAGGCATTCCGATTGATACCACCAGGAGGGGGAAAACAAAATTCCAAAGACTACAAAAAATTGAAAAATTGGCTCTATATCCAACGAATGAAACTTTCCAGGTATGAAAAAAAATATTTTGTTTTGGTTCAACCTGTAGTCCCATATAAAAAAACGGATGGTATAAATTTAGGAAGACTTTTCCCACCGGATCTCTTGCAAGAAAGTGATAATCTACAACTTCGAGTTGTCAACTATATCCTTTATTACGACCCAATTCTTGAAATTTGGGACACAAGTATTCAATTAGTTCGGACTTGTTTAGTGTTGAATTGGGACCAAGACAAAAAGATCGAAAAGGCCTGTGCTTCCTTTGTTGAAATAAGGACAAATGGTTTAATTAGAGATTTTCTAAGAATCGACTTAGCGAAGTCACCTATTTTGTATACCGGAAAAAGAAATGATCTGTCGGGTTCAGGATTAATCTCTGAGAATGGATCAGATCGCGCTAATGTCAATCCGTTTTCTTCCATTTATTCCTATTCCAAGGCAAGGATTCAAGAATCCCTTAATCCAAATCAAGGAACTATTCATACGTTATTGAATCGAAATAAGGAATCTCAATCTTTGATAATTTTGTCATCATCCAATTGTTCTCGAACAGGCCCATTCAACGATGTAAAATCTCCCAATGTGATAAAAGAATCAATCAAAGAGGACCCCCTAATTCCAATTCCAATTAGGAATCCGTTGGGCCCCTTAGGAACAGGCTTTCCAATTTATAATTTTGATTTATTTTCCGATTTAATAACCCATAATCAAATCTTGGTAACTAACTATTTGCAACTTGACAATTTAAAACAGATTTTTCAAATCCTTAAATATTATTTACTGGATGAAAAAGGTAAAATTTATAATCCCTATTCGTGCAGTAACATCATTTTGAATCCATTCAATTTGAATTGGTATTTTCTGCATTACAATTGTTGTGAAGAGACATCTACAATCGTTAGTCTTGGGCAGTTTCTTTGTGAAAATGTATGTATAGCCAAAAAAGGACCGCATTTAAAATCGGGTCAAGTTCTAATTCTTCAAGTTGACTCTGTGGTAATACGATCAGCTAAGCCTTATTTGGCTACTCCAGGAGCAACTGTTCATGGACATTATGGGGAAATCCTTTACGAAGGAGATACATTAGTTACATTTATATATGAAAAATCAAGATCTGGTGATATAACGCAAGGTCTTCCAAAAGTGGAACAGGTGTTAGAAGTGCGTTCGATTGATTCAATATCGATGAATCTCGAAAAGAGGATTGAGACTTGGA